TCTTCTGACACAGCAATGAAATTTCACAATCGGGGGCGAGATCAAGTACTAGATAATTTCTTTTTTCTTTTCTTGTTGGTTGTCTCGATGTACTCAAAAGTTTGAGAGTATAAGAAAATTTTATAATATAAGATGGGGGTTTTCTCGACATTATTAGCTTCGCTTCGGACTAGACTAGAGACTGAGAATCAATTTTAACAGGAAGGAGATTAGCATATTTCTACAATTCAATTAGATGCGAAATCTAGAAATATACTTTTTTGTGGTTGTTGAAGATGTTTTTTTGTTGGAATCTATCCCTTTTTCATTTTAAAGAATTGAATTGTTTAGTCGTCCAGTAACAAACAAGTAAAATAATAGTATATATAGATATATATTATTTGAAGGCAGAAAAAGGCTCTTTCTTGACTTAAGCTTAATTACAATTACAAGGATAAAAAAAAGCTTTTTATATTAAAATTAAAAAATGGAAAGAAAAAAAACCGCAGAACCCCATGAGTGATCTGATACCCTCTTTATTCTCATTGTAGATATTAGAGAAGAATGGAACCCACTACTAAATCTAATGAATTAAAATGAAAGTCAAAAAAGAAAGGGCATTCTAAGGTAAGGTCACTCTTCTTTTGTTCTAAAATGAAGAAGGAAAATAGAACAAATTAGATACAATAAAAATAAAAGATAAGGGGGTTCAAATAGATATTCTTCCATATTAATTTAAAGTTGAATGAAATTAAACAACAAAGTTTTTATTCTTTTTTTTTTTTGTTTTCATATTAATTATTATTTTGATTATTTTATAATAGAAATAAAATATGTATATAATATAAATAATAAATCGAAATATTTATATATTATAATCTAAAATCTAATTAAAAAAAAATATTCTAATTAGATTAGTTTACTCAACTCACGAGTTGCTCGATAAATCTGTTGATTTCGAATCACAGGACAAGATGGGTAGATGTCACAGATGATGTATTGATTTCTTACTTATGTCACTATATTTTTGTTCGTCTGTAATGATTTATTGTATTGATGAATTAAAAATTTTCAATTGTACCTTACAAGTGGTATTTTTGTTTATCTTCCTATTTTTTCCCAAAAATAAATGGAAACTTAGGGAAATGCTTTATAAACATATGTATGTATAAAAAAAGAAAATATTTCATTTAGCTTCTTTATGCCCACTATAACTAGTTATTTTGGTTTTCTACTAGCAGCTTTAACTATAACCTCAGTTCTATTTATCAGTCTGAGTAAAATACGACTTATTTGATTTGAAATTTTTTGATATTCTAGATATTCTATAGTTCCTTACCGTGTCCATTTCTAATTCTTGGTCATACAGATTAATATTTAAGAATAGATATTTCCTCCCCTTTTCCCTTTCAAACAAATTCAAATGATTGAAGTTTTTCTATTTGGAATCGTGTTAGGTCTCATTCCTATTACTTTGGCTGGATTATTTGTAACTGCATATTTACAATACCGACGTGGTGATCAGTTGGACCTTTAATTAATTAACATCTCTTTTGTTTATTGACCTCCTATTTCTTTGTTTTAATCCTAATCCCCAAGAGGTGTCAAATTCGGACTTTAGTTTAGACTGCTGTTCAAATATTTCATTTCAGTGTCATTCTCGATCTAACAAGAATGGAATCACGCTCTGTAGGATTTGAACCTACGACATCGGGTTTTGGAGACCCGCGTTCTACCGAACTGAACTAAGAGCGCTTTATTCTCATAAATAATTTAAATAAAATATTTTTTTTTATGAGGCCCCAATACATCTTTCAGACATATACAATATCAATATATTGTAATATATTGATATTGTATATGTCTGAATCGGTTTCAATTGATCCCTTGTTACTGCTCATACAGATGATAAGTCGATAAGTAATAGTTAGAGATAGGGATGACAGGATTTGAACCCGTGACATTTTGTACCCAAAACAAACGCGCTACCAAGCTGCGCTACATCCCTTTCAATTGGTTTCTAGTGTCATTGTAAAGAATCTTTGTCTTGTTTTCCATATTTTTCTTTTCTCTGTTGATATATATATATATCAATTATTCAATTATCCTGCCATTTTTTCTTTCTTTTTAGTTTCCTATTCGGAAGGATATGAAAAAGAAAAATATTCTATAGAAGAAAATAAAAATATTTAATTAACTAAAAAATAGAATGTTTAGAATATAATAAATAATAATTAGAATATAAAAAAAGAAAGAATATATATATATATATAAAAGTATGAAAAAATAAATAAATTAAATAGGAAATTTCCCGAAACTAAACCGGAAAAATATTTTTAGGGAACGCTCGGGCAGAAATAAACTTCTTTTTTTGTTAAAAAAAAAATATCTAAAGAATCATTGTCCATTTCAATTTGAATTAGGAATTCTGCCAACAAATACAAGTGGTTATAAATTAAATAACCATCTGATCATATTCTTCATATGTGATTGTGTATTACAAATTACAATAAAGAAAAGAATAAAAAAAGGAGGATTTTAAATGCGAGATCTAAAAACATATCTTTCCGTGGCACCAGTGATAAGTACTCTATGGTTCGCGGCTTTGGCGGGTCTCTTGATAGAGATCAATCGTTTATTCCCGGATGCATTGATATTCCCTTTTTTTTCATTCTAGTTATTGGCACAGGAAGGGTTGAAGAAGATTCGAGATCCAACCCCATATCTGTGATTAATCCTTTTCTTCTCTTCTTTTTTTTATTCTTTTAATTCGAATAAGTTAGAAAAGAGAAACAATAAAGGTGGATTTGGCCTCAGCGAAACTCGGAATCTGGCCCAAGCTGAAATGGAATTGAATTAAAATATTAATTGAAATGAAATTGAATTAAAATATTAATTGAAATGTGGAATTTTTAATTCAATTTCATTTCAATTAATAATAGAGTGAGACCAGACTGGAAATGAAATGGCTAGGGCGGAGGCAACAATATTATACAAGATACTTAAATGAAAACTGAAATATTGCACTGCGATTCGAATTATCAACTTCTACTTTTTTCGTTCCTTTCTTCTTCTTCGAATCCAAAAATTGAAGAGTTAAGTGAATCAAAAACCCCAAGGAGGTTCATGGCCAAGGGTAAAGATATCCGAGTCACGATTATTTTGGAATGTACCAATTGTGCTCAAAATAGTGTTAATAAGGAATCAACTGGTATTTCCAGATATATTACTCAAAAGAATCGACACAATACGCCTAGTCGATTGGAATTGAGAAAATTCTGTCCCCGTTGTTGCAAACATATGATTCATGCAGAGATAAAAAAATAGATAAAATTGGTCGCTTCTGTGTTACCCTTCCAAACAAGGGGAACATGAAAAAAAATGACCTATTTTTCATATTCATATTATTTTCATATTCATATTATATTTATATATATATAACATATATTTCATTATATAACTCATTATATAACATAACAACATATATATATATAGTTTATATAAATAAATAAGGTAGGTAGTAAAAATAGAAATAAAACAAAATAAATCTTTTTTGGAAGAACTAGGATTTTCGGGATAGAAATAAACAAACCATGGATAAATCTAAGCGACTCTTTCTTAAATCCAAGCGATCTTTTCGTAGGCGTTTGCCCCCGATTCAATCGGGGGATCGAATTGATTATAAAAACATGAGTTTAATTAGTCGATTTATTAGTGAACAAGGGAAAATATTATCTAGACGCGTGAATAGATTGACCTTAAAACAACAACGATTAATTACGATTGCTATAAAACAAGCTCGTATTTTATCTTCGTTACCTTTTCTTAATAATGAAAAACAATTTGAAAAAGGTGAGTTGACCACTAGAACTACTACTATCAGTCTAAAAAAAAAAAAATAAAGTTACTCTTCAATTGAATTCAAATTTGAATCGAAACTCAAATAAAATGTGGATTGATGTTTTGTTCGAAAACTACGACAATCCAATTCGGGTTGTTCATTTTATTTTGATTTTGATGTTATTTTGATGATTTTATGATATGAATTCGATTTTTTTATCATATAAAACTCTACTACCTTCCCGGAGACTGAACTCCGGGAAGGTAGTAGAGTTTTTTTTTATATGATATCGTTGGCAATCATAAACAGACAATCCCCTTTTAATATAGCTATTTGTGCAACTATTTTACGATTAAGGAGCAATTGCCTCTTGTATAGATTATCCATTAAATTATGATAACTATAGTATATTTTTTTTTTATTCTCACCCATTACTGCATTTATTCGACTGATCCACAAACCGCGAAAATCCCTTTTTTTCCTATCTCTATCCCGATGAGCCGAAACAAAAGCTTTTATTTTCTGTTGAGTAATAGTTCGAGTAAGTCTTGAATGAGTCCCGCGAAAGCTTGATGTAAATAAACGAATTTTTGTCCTGCGTTTCCGAGCTATATATCCCCGTTTAATTCTGGTCATTGAATAAATAAAATAAAACTTTGTTTTTTGTTTGATGAATAACTATTTGATTTCCTTTCTTTCAGTTATTCTTTTCTCCCCCCCTAATCTATTAATAACAAAAATAGATTCTTCCAATGTATAAAATCCAAATTCCAATGGCTTTTGCTACTATAACCTTCCCAACCACGATTTTTTTCTTTTTATTTCTAAGCATTTAACCTCGAAACGAAATAAGAAATTGTATTGATACTAGATATCAAAAAAACATAGTCTATTAAATAGAAATAGATAAAGAAATGGTGAGTTCCATCGTTTCTATGATTACTTTTTAAACGGCCAGGTCCTCTCTATACACCGGAGCCTCCCCCCTTCATTTAATCAATGTTATTGTTAACTTGTACAGTTCACACTCTTTGGCTCTACCCATGAAATATCTAATAATAGGTCTTTCACAACGAACGTTAGCTATACAGTAACGGTATTTTAGTATGAAGATTAGCTGGGTAGCTGACCCTCTTAGTCCGTTCTTGCAAAAATAAGAGCACAATCTTTCCGCTTTTTACTTGAAATAGGATTTTCCCCGCTTAAGAGGTAACCATTTGCTTTGCTACCAATGGGGAAGCCTTGCTCATCCTAAATTGCATGATTGGGTTGGCACCAATCAAAACCATAAATTTGATACACAATAGCAATATATATATATTATTAATAGATTTTTAACTGATCACCGATACTAGAATAAATTGTTTCCTTTCTTTTGTCTGAGTCTATGGATTTGAACGAGTCGCACATACACCCTAGTACACGTTCCTCGGCGCTGAGGGCATCCCCGAAGAGCGGGGGATTTCGTGACATTTCGAATTGGCTGTCTTGTGTTTCTAATAAGTTGTTTCATAGTTGGCATGGTGAGTCGTATACATACTGAACTGGTTTAGATCAATCCGAACCCGATGATTACGAATTACTTATATTCTATTAATAGAACTATTCCCTTAAATCCGGTAAGGAGACGAAAGTAAGAAGATAAAATAAAATCTCAAATCGTGTATTTGCGCGGACTCCTTGCCGTTAATCTTTTATTCAACCGCTACAAGATCAACAATTCCGTGAGCTTGGGCTTCTGTTGCCGACATAAAAACATCTCTTTCCATGTCTTCGGATACAAGCCATAAAGGTTTGCCCGTTCTTTGTACATAAACCCTTGTGATAGTTTCGCGCAGTTTCAATAGTTCTTCCGCTTCCAGGATAAATTCTCCCGTTTGTGCCTCATAAAAAGAACTAGCGGGTTGATGGATCATTACCCTGATGATATAAAGGTTTCTTCTCTCTCGCACGATAGGGCGAGAGAGATAAATAATAAAATAATAATAAAAAAAAAAAAAACAAAGATAAAATTGAATAACCGTACAGGCATCTTTTGCGTATTGCATACGGCTATACTATGGAATTGATTTTTTTACCTTACATCGAAGATCGAAAAAATACAAAATATACTGGGTCTGATAGACCCAGATCAGTAAATGATCCAATAACCATCCTTCCCTTTTTAGAGTATTTTAAAAAATACTATGACGGCTCTCTTGCTTTATTATTTCGTCTGTTATTTAGCAATCCCAAAGTTTCTTTTTTTTTTTCAAATAGTTATAAAATAAAAACAATTTTTTTATTTCCTATTCTTTCATAACATAAATTTTTATACAATAAATATTGTTAAAAGCTTTCCGGTGTGAAAACTCAAAACAAAAAATTTTGTGACACTGAAATAGGCTCCCGATAGATCAGATCAAATCGTAAATACCCCTTTTTTCATACTACTCTTTCGATACATAATCTAATGATTTTGAAAAAAAAAAATTGCATATCGAACTTGAAGTGCCATGCTATTATTACTTAATATTCAATTATTACTTAATATTCATAGGGCGAAGGCATAGTCTTTTTATTTGAGGAAAAAAAAGACTCATTGGCGCCAAGCGTGAGGGAATGCTAAACGTTTGGTAATTTCTCCTCCTGCCAAAATAAAGGATCCCATTGAAGCAGCTAATCCCATGCATACTGTCTGTACATCTGGTTGTACAAATTGCATAGTATCATAAATAGCTATTCCGGGTATTACCCATCCGCCTGGAGAATTTATAAACAGATACAAATCTTGGTTATCGTCCTCTATACTGAGATATACCATAAGGCCGATAAGTTGATTCGATATTTCACTATCAACCTCTTGGCCTAAAAAAAGTAATCTTTCTCGATAAAGTCGATTGATTAGGATAAAATTTTATCACCTAAGAGCCGTACATGCATCTTTTGATGCATACAGTTCACAAAAAATCGCAAAAAGGAATCAATGTGTAGATTTCAACCCTCTTTCCTTTTTTCAATGGACCTTTCCAAACTTCTTAAAGAAAGGAAAGGTTTTTTTTTTCTCACATTTTTCAAGAAAGATGACTTTTCTTTTTTTGACTCCTTTATCTATTTTATTATATTCTATCTATATTAATTTTTATTATATTCTATCTATATTAATATAGATAGAATATAATAAATAAAATAGATAAAGTACTAACCTTATTGAATTAACTTTTCATTGATGTATTGTTTTCATCGAGATCGAATCGAAATCGCAATGTAATTTTCTTGTTTCTGAATGGGCTTCTTCAATTCTTTTAGGTTTCTGTTCCACTCTGGGTAAAGAAAGAAAAGATCTGTCCGATTTGGATTTGCACATATAGGACAAATACTGCAATACCACGTCTTTTTGCTACGAACGCCCTTTTATTTTTATGAATTTCTTGTTTCACGTTTTCTGCCAAATACCAAATATATGATATGATATGATAAAATATATGATATGATAGAAGTAGTATAATCGTAGATATATTACCAATTGGTTTTTTCTAAACAGAGCCTAGATGCTTCATTTTATTGGTCTAACCAAGCCAACCATAAATTATTCGAAATTTAGAATAGTAATCTGTATACCCCCAACAAAAAAATCGATCTAATTGCACTTCATTACACTTCACGCTCAAAATTTTTGATGATTCAATCAATCTTTTTGG